GTTTATGTAGCTTAATTAAAGTGTAGCACTGAAGATGCTAAGATAGATTTTAATACATCTCAAAAACACAAAGGTTTGGTCCTAGCCTTATTATTAATTAAAATTACATTTACACATGCAAGTCTCAGCATCCCTGTGAAAATGCCCCTCTTTACCTATTAGTAAACAGGGAGCCGATATCAGGCACAATTTATGCCCATAACATCTTGCCAAGCCACACCTCTACAGGAATTCAGCAGTGATAAACATTGATAAATAAGCGTCAATAAGCTTGAATCAGTGATAATTTTTAGAGTTGGTAAATTTCGTGCCAGCCACCGCGGTTAAACGAGAAACTCAAATTAATAAAAACGGCCTAAAGCGTGATTAAATAATATTAAAATAAATAGAAATAAAAATTAACTCAACTGTCGTACGTATTTGTTAAATGGTAAACCGCAAACGAAAGATATTCTAATAAACAAACTACTTGAACCCACGAAAGCTAAGAAACAAACTAGGATTAGATACCCTACTATGCTCAGCCTTAAACTTTGGAACCCACCCGCCTGAGTACTACGAGCCACAGCTTAAAACTCAAAGGACTTGGCGGTGCTCTACACCCCCCTAGAGGAGCCTGTTCTATAATTGATACCCCCCGCTAAACCTCACCACTTATTGCCAATACCGCTTATATACCGCCGTCGTCAGCTCACCATTTAAATGAATAATAGTAGGCATAATGATAAACATAAAAACGTCAGGTCAAGGTGTAGCGAATTAAGTGGGAAGAAATGGGCTACATTTTCTAAATTAGAAAATACGAAAAATTTTATGAAAAACTATTTAAAGGTGGATTTAGCAGTAAAAAGAAAATAGAGTGTTCTTTTTAAATCGGCCATAGAGCGCGCACACACCGCCCGTCACCCTCCTCAGAAAAACAATTAATTATATAATAAAAGAAAATAAAAGAAGAGGTAAGTCGTAACATGGTAAGTTTACCGGAAGGTGTACTTGGATTATCAAAGTATAGCTAAAATATAGCATCTTGCTTACACCAAGAAGATATTTGTTAAATTCAAATTATTTTGAGTAATAAATTCAGCCTACTTCACCTTAATAAGTTAATAATACTTTTTAATTAATTAAATAAAACATTTTCATCATTTTAGTAAAGGAGATAGAAAAATTCATTAGCGCAATATAAATAGTACTGCAAAGGAAAAATGAAATAGAAATTAAATAAATCATAAAAACAATAAAAAGCAAAGATTAAACCTTTTACCTTTTGCATCATGGTCTAGTAAGTTTAACCTAACATAAAGAACTTAAGTTAGACACCCCGAAACTAAATGAGCTACTACGAAGCAGCAAAACGAGCCAACCCTTCTCTGTGGCAAAAGAGTGGGAAGACTTCCTAGTAGTGGTGACAAACCTAACGAGTTTAGTAATAGCTGGTTACTTAATAAATGAACTTAAATTCAACTTAAAATATTTTTAAACAAATAAAGTAAAAAATAATATTTTAAAGTTAATTAATAGAGGTTCAGCTCTATTAATAAAGGATACAACCTAAAATAATGAATAATGATTATATTAATAAAAGAAATTAATTATGTGGGCCTAAAAGCAGCAATCAAGAATAAAAGCGTTATAGCTTAATTTAATAAATCTTATTATAACAATAAAATAATCTTAATTCATTAAAACTATTAAGTCAATCTATTTAAATAGATGTGATTATACTAGAATGAGTAACAAGAAAACATTCTCTTAGTGTAAGTGTAAATCAGAACGAATATTTCACTGATAATTAACGAACCTTTTGAGGGAAAAATAATATTTTACAAGAAAAACCTATTTAACCTATCGTTAACCCAACACAGGAGCACACTAGAAAGATTAAAAATATAGGAAGGAACTCGGCAAACATGAACTTCGCCTGTTTACCAAAAACATCGCCTCTTGCAATTTAGGTATAAGAGGTCCTGCCTGCCCAGTGACATTAAGTTTAACGGCCGCGGTATTATGACCGTGCAAAGGTAGCGTAATCACTTGTCTTTTAAATAGAGACCAGTATGAATGGCAAGACGAAAGTTCAACTGTCTCCCTAAATTAATCAGTGAAATTGATCTTTCCGTGCAGAAACGGAAATATAATTATAAGACGAGAAGACCCTATGGAGCTTTAAACATATAATCAATTGTAAAACATAAGATCCGAAAGACTAAATATAAAATAAAACAATATGATTAAAATTTTAGGTTGGGGCGACCACGGAGAAAAACAAAACCTCCGAGATGAAGAGAATATCTTAATTCAAGAACTACAATTCTAAAAAATAAAATATTTAACATAATTGATCCAATATTTTGATCAACGAACCAAGTTACCCTAGGGATAACAGCGCAATCCTCTCCAAGAGTCCCTATCGACGAGTGGGTTTACGACCTCGATGTTGGATCAGGACACCCCAATGGTGCAGCCGCTATTAAAGGTTCGTTTGTTCAACGATTAAAGTCCTACGTGATCTGAGTTCAGACCGGAGTAATCCAGGTCAGTTTCTATCTATAAAAAATTTTTTCTAGTACGAAAGGGCCGAAAAAATGGGGCCAATATAAAAATAAGCCCCACCTTACCCTATTGAAAACAATTTAAATAGATTTAGGTAAATTAATATACCCAAGATAAGGGTTAGTTAGAGTGGCAGAGTCTGGTAATTGCAAAAGATCTAAAATCTTTTACCCAGGGGTTCAACTCCCCTTTCTAACTATGAATTCTTTAATTTCCCTAATTATTAACCCACTTTTATATATTATTCCAGTACTGCTAGCAGTGGCATTTTTAACCCTTGTAGAACGAAAAATTCTAGGGTATATACAACTACGTAAAGGTCCGAATATTGTTGGACCAATAGGGATCCTTCAACCATTGGCTGATGGTTTAAAACTCTTTATTAAAGAACCCATCCGACCATCAACATCCTCACAAATCTTATTTATTATTATACCAATTCTAGCTCTAACCCTTTCACTAATTATTTGAATTCCTCTTCCCATGCCAAATAATTTATCCAATGTTAATTTAGGTATTTTATTTATTCTTGCACTTTCAAGTTTAGCCGTTTACTCAGTACTTGGCTCAGGATGATCATCAAATTCAAAATACGCACTAATTGGATCTTTACGAGCAGTAGCACAAACAATTTCATATGAAGTCACCCTCGGATTAATTTTACTCTGCCTCGTATTAATAACAGGAAGCTTCTCTTTAATAAATTTTAACACAACCCAAGAGTTTACATGATTAATTATCCCTGCTTGACCAATAGCCATTATATGATTCACTTCAACTCTTGCAGAAACAAACCGGGCCCCATTTGACCTTACTGAGGGAGAATCAGAACTTGTATCAGGATTTAACGTAGAATATGCGGGAGGCCCATTTGCCCTATTTTTTTTAGCTGAATATGCTAACATCTTATTAATAAATACCCTTTCTGCAATTTTATTTTTAGGTATAATTTATAACCACCACCAACCAGAAATATATACATTAAACCTGATAATTAAAGCAACTATATTATCAATACTTTTCCTATGAGTACGAGCATCGTACCCACGATTTCGATATGATCAATTAATACACTTAATTTGAAAAAACTTTCTCCCAATTACAATTGCTATAACAATTTTTCATATTTCATTACCTATTTTAACTTCCGGTACTCCACCAATAATCTAGGACATGTGCCCGAAAGTTAGGACTCACTTTGATAAGGTGAAATATAGGGGTTCAAACCCCCTCATTTCCTCTAAGAAAAAAGGGTTTGAACCTTTTCCTAGGAGATCAAAACCCCTCGYGCATCCACTCACACCTCTTCTTAGTAGAATAAGCTAAATAAGCTTTTGGGCCCATACCCCAAATATGTTGGTTAAAACCCCTCTTCTACTAATGAGCCCTTATGCATTATCAATTTTATTATCAAGTCTCTCCCTAGGAACAATGCTCACATTTATTAGCAACCACTGATTTTTAGCTTGAATGGGATTAGAAATTAATACACTCGCAATTATTCCATTAATAACAAAACTTCACCACCCACGAGCAATTGAAGCCGCTACTAAATATTTTCTAATCCAAGCATCCGCATCCGCTTTAGTCTTATTTTCATCAACAATCAATGCATGATTCACCGGAGAATGAACAATTACTGGTATTCAAACCAGTCTTCCAACAATCACACTAACTATTGCACTATCAATAAAATTAGGAATCGCCCCATTTCACTTATGAATACCAGACGTACTTCAAGGCTTAAACCTATTAACATGTCTAATTTTATCTACTTGACAAAAACTAGCACCAATAACCCTCCTGATTATAACACACCACCTCTTAAATTCAGATATGTTAGTTACTATAGCATTATTATCAACATTAATTGGGGGATGGGGGGGGTTAAACCAAACACAATTACGAAAAATTATAGCTTATTCATCTATTGCACATATAGGGTGAATAATTCTTATTTTATCATTTTTACCGCACCTTATAATAATAAACTTCTTTATTTATCTTCTTTTAACTTTATGCATATTTATTATATTAATACATTTCAACTCATTAAATATTAATAAACTTACTATATCATGAATTAAAAACCCAATTTTAACCTCAATAATAATAATTACACTTATATCCTTAGGTGGACTCCCCCCAACCTCAGGATTTATTCCAAAATGACTTATTCTTCAAGAAATTACTAAACAAAGTTTAATAATTATAGCTTCCTTAATAGCTTTATCAGCTTTATTGAGCTTATTCTTTTATTTACGACTATCTTACGCCGTATCCCTAACCTCCTCCCCAAACATATCTAATTCAAAACTTTACTGACGATTAAAAAACCACATTCCGAATCCACTTCCACTAACAATCATTATATCAAATATACTTCTCCCAATTACCCCTTTAATAATTAATCTGTTCCTTTAAGAACTTAGGCTAATTTAGACCAAAGGCCTTCAAAGCCTTTAGTAGAAGTTAAAATCTTCTAGTTTTTGTTTAAGACCTGCAGAATTTTATTCCACATCATCTGAATGCAACTCAGATACTTTAATTAAGCTAAGACCTTTCTAGATTAGAAGGCTTCTATCCTACGACATTTTAGTTAACAGCTAAACGCTCAATCCAGCGAGCTTTAATCTACTTCTCCCGCGTTGCTGGAAAAAAACGCGGGAGAAGCCCCGAAGAAATTAAATTCTTCCTTTAAAATTTGCAATTTTATGTGCCTTACACCACGAGGCTTGGTAGAAAAAGGACTCTAACCTTTATAAAAGGGGCTACAACCCTACACCTGATTCGGCCATTATACCTGTGATAATCACTCGATGACTATTTTCAACTAATCATAAAGATATTGGCACCCTATATTTAGTATTTGGTGCTTGAGCCGGAATAGTGGGCACTGCCCTGAGTCTATTAATTCGAGCTGAATTAAGCCAGCCCGGGACTCTTCTCGGAGATGACCAAATTTATAATGTTATTGTAACTGCTCACGCATTTGTAATAATCTTTTTTATGGTAATACCCGTAATAATTGGGGGGTTTGGGAATTGATTAGTTCCATTAATAATTGGCGCCCCAGATATAGCATTTCCACGTATAAATAATATAAGTTTTTGATTACTACCCCCATCATTTCTTTTATTACTGGCATCATCCGGGGTTGAAGCCGGGGCAGGAACAGGCTGAACCGTTTATCCCCCTTTAGCAGGTAACCTGGCACATGCCGGGGCCTCAGTTGATCTAACAATTTTTTCACTACATTTAGCAGGTATCTCGTCAATTTTAGGGGCAATCAATTTTATTACAACTTCCATCAATATAAAACCACTATCAATATCACAATATCAAACACCTTTATTTGTCTGATCAGTACTGATCACTGCTATTCTTCTTTTGCTTTCTTTACCAGTCCTTGCCGCAGGAATTACAATACTCCTAACAGATCGAAATCTAAATACTACATTCTTTGACCCTGCAGGGGGAGGTGACCCTGTTCTCTACCAGCACTTGTTTTGATTTTTCGGCCACCCGGAGGTTTATATTCTTATTCTTCCTGGATTTGGAATAATTTCCCACATCGTTACATATTACTCAGCAAAAAAAGAGCCGTTTGGCTATATGGGAATAGTATGAGCTATAATATCAATTGGATTATTAGGATTTATTGTCTGAGCCCATCACATATTTACAGTTGATCTTAATGTTGACACACGGGCCTACTTTACATCAGCTACAATAATTATTGCCATCCCTACTGGGGTAAAAGTGTTTAGCTGATTAGCAACTATACATGGAGGATCAATTAAATGAGATGCTGCAATGTTGTGGGCCTTAGGTTTTATCTTCTTATTTACCGTTGGCGGACTAACTGGTATTGTTCTTGCTAATTCATCATTAGATATTGTGTTACATGATACTTATTATGTAGTAGCACATTTTCACTATGTATTATCTATGGGGGCTGTATTTGCCATTATAGGGGGGTTTGTACACTGATTTCCACTGTTCTCAGGGTATACTTTACACTCAACTTGATCAAAAATTCATTTTGGAGTAATATTTATTGGGGTTAATTTAACCTTTTTCCCACAACATTTTCTAGGTCTAGCAGGTATACCACGACGATATTCAGACTACCCTGATGCTTATACACTATGAAACACAGCCTCATCAATTGGGTCATTAATTTCCCTTGTCGCAGTAATTATAATAATATTCATTATCTGAGAAGCATTCTCATCAAAACGTGAAGTATTAACAACTGAATTGAGCTCTACAAATATTGAATGATTATATGGATGTCCCCCACCATACCACACATTTGAAGAGCCATCATATGTTCAAGCCCGAATTTATTAACAAGAAAGGGGGGGATTGAACCCACATAGGTTAATTTCAAGTTAACCGCATAACCACTCTGCCACTTACTTACGAGACATTAGTAAAATAATTACAAAATCTTGTCATGATTTAATTATAAGTTAAAATCTTATACGTCTTTTAATGGCACATCCATCACAATTAGGTTTTCAAGATGCAGCTTCCCCCATTATAGAAGAATTATTACATTTTCATGATCATGCATTAATAGCAGTTTTTTTAATTAGCACATTAGTTCTATATATTATTACAATTATAATAACTACAAAATTAACTAATACTAACGCCATAGACGCCCAAGAAATTGAAATAGTATGAACAATTATACCGGCCATTATCTTAATTGTAATTGCCCTCCCATCATTACGAATTTTATACCTAATGGATGAGATTAATGACCCCCACCTTACAGTTAAGGCTATCGGACATCAGTGATATTGAAGTTATGAATTTACAAATTATGAAGATTTAATATTTGACTCATACATAATGCCTACTCAAGACCTTCTACCAGGACAATTTCGTCTACTAGAAGTTGATAATCGTATAGTGGTGCCTATAGAATCTCCTATTCGCATACTTATTTCTGCAGAAGATGTACTACATTCATGAGCAATCCCATCTATAGGTATTAAAACTGATGCTATCCCAGGACGATTAAATCAGACAACCTTTATTGCATCTCGTCCAGGCGTATATTATGGCCAATGCTCAGAAATTTGTGGCGCAAATCACAGCTTTATACCAATTGTAGTAGAAGCAACACCACTAAATTATTTTCAAAATTGATCTTCATCTATATTAGAACAATCATTAAGAAGCTTTCATATTAAGCAATAACCTTTTAAGTTATAGATCGGTGATTTAACCCACCCTTAATGATATGCCACAATTAAACCCTGGGCCCTGATTTGCTATTTTTTTAGTGTCATGAGTTGTTTTTTTATTAATTTTAACCTTAAAAATTAGTAATTTTAATAATCTTAATGAGCCAACATCACAGAATAAAAATATAGAAAAACCTGAATCCTGAAGCTGACCATGAATTTAAGTTTTTTTGACCAATTTTTAAGCCCTACAATATTAGGTATTCCATTAATTATAGTAGCTATAATTTTACCTTGATTATTATTTCCAAATCCAACAAATAAGTGATTAAATAATCGCTTATCCACACTACAAATTTGATTTGCACAAAAATTTACTAAACAATTAATATCCCCAATCAACACTGGCGGATATAAATGAGCCATAATTTTTCTATCTTTAATAGTATTTTTAATAACAATTAATCTTCTTGGCCTTCTTCCATACACATTTACTCCTACAACACAACTCTCATTAAATCTTGGATTAGCAGTACCGTTTTGACTAGCCACAATTCTAATTGGCCTTCGTAATCAACCTACTGCCGCTTTTGGGCACCTCTTACCAGAGGGAACTCCAACCTTATTAATTCCAATCCTTATTATTATTGAGACTATTAGCCTTTTTATTCGACCATTAGCGCTAGGAGTTCGACTAACAGTTAACTTAACCGCAGGTCATCTATTAATTCAATTAATTGCTACGGCTACACTGGTCCTTCTTCCACTAATACCGGTGGTATCGATCTTAACCATAATAACTTTATTCTTACTCACTCTTTTAGAAATTGCAGTTGCAATAATTCAAGCTTATGTATTTGTCCTTCTACTAAGCCTATATTTACAAGAAAACGTATAATGGCCCACCAAGCACATGCCTACCATATAGTTGACCCTAGTCCTTGGCCTTTAACAGGAGCTATCGCCGCATTACTAATAACATCAGGCCTAGCAATATGATTTCATTTTGGATCTATAATTATTATGTCTCTAGGTCTAATCGTAATACTCATAACAATATTTCAATGATGACGAGATATCGTCCGCGAAGGGACATTTCAAGGACACCACACCATCCTAGTTCAAAAAGGACTTCGGTATGGGATAATCTTATTTATTACATCAGAAGTATTCTTTTTTCTCGGGTTTTTTTGAGCATTTTATAATTCAAGCTTAGCCCCAACACCAGAACTAGGAGAATGTTGACCTCCAACTGGGATTACCCCCCTTGATCCATTTGAAGTTCCTTTATTAAATACCGCAGTCCTATTAGCCTCAGGAGTAACAGTAACATGAGCTCATCATAGCATTATGCAAGGGGATCGAAAAGAAGCTATTCAATCACTCTTTCTTACTATTATTTTAGGTATATACTTCACCCTTCTCCAGGCAATAGAATATTATGAGGCCCCTTTTACAATCGCAGATGGTGTTTACGGGTCAACATTTTTTGTGGCAACAGGATTTCATGGTTTACATGTAATTATTGGCTCACTTTTTCTACTAGTTTGCTTAGTACGACAAATTAATTATCACTTTACATCATATCATCACTTCGGATTTGAAGCTGCAGCATGATACTGGCATTTTGTAGACGTAGTATGACTTTTCCTCTACGTATCTATTTATTGATGAGGATCATATCTTTTTAGTATAAAAATACAAATGACTTCCAATCATTAAATCTTAGTTAAAATCTAGGAAAAGATAATGAATTTAATTATAATTATAGTAATAATTTCAACAATTTTATCTTTAGTATTAATTACCCTAAGCTTTTGATTGCCTCTAAACAACCCAGATTCAGAAAAACTATCACCATATGAGTGCGGGTTTGACCCGCTGGGATCCGCACGACTCCCATTTTCAATTCGATTTTTTTTAATCGCAATCTTATTCCTTCTTTTTGATCTTGAAATTGCCCTACTATTACCCACCCCTTGAGCCTCTCAACTGCTTTCCCCAGAATACACACTTCTATGATCAACAATAATTCTTATTTTACTCTCAATTGGATTAATTTATGAATGAATCCAAGGCGGACTAGAATGAGCAGAATAAGTATTTAATCTAAAAAAGATTACTGATTTCGACTCAGTAAATTTTGGTTAAACCCCAAAAATATTTTATGTCCCCAACATATATCACATTTTTTATATCATTTTTATTAAGTGTAATAGGATTAGCATTTCACCGAATTCACCTTTTATCTGCTTTATTATGTCTTGAAGGCATAATGTTAGCATTATTTATTGCTTTATCATTTTGATCCACTCAATTTGAAATAATATCATACTTCTCTCTGCCTATATTTATATTAACCTTTTCCGCATGTGAAGCAAGCACTGGCCTAGCATTAATAGTAGCTACCACACGAACTCATGGAAGTGATCATTTAAAAAACCTTAATCTACTACAATGCTAAAAATTTTTATCCCAACCCTTATGCTCTTACCAATAGTGTGATTCTCTAATAAAAAATTACTATGACCGCTAATAACAACAAACAGCTTTATTATTGCTATATTAAGCCTAATAATATTTAATTTATCATCCGAATATATACTTATGGTTAATAAATACTTAGGAGTAGACCCCTTATCGTCACCACTATTAATCCTTACATGTTGACTGCTCCCTATAATGATTTTAGCAAGCCAAAACCATTTAAAAAATAACCCAGAAAACCGACAACGCTTATATATTTCTATAATAGTAATTTTACAGGCATCCTTAATTTTAGCATTTGCTGCTACAGAAATTATTATATTTTATATTGCATTTGAAACAACCCTAATCCCCACTTTAATTATTATTACACGATGGGGAAATCAAGCAGAACGGTTAAATGCAGGAACATACTTTTTATTTTACACTTTAGCAGGCTCTCTTCCATTATTAGTAGCACTCTTAATTTTACAAAATTACTCAGGCTCCCTGTCATTTTTTTTATTAGAACTAGCCAGTCCAATACAACTTTTATTTTATTCAGATAAAATTTGGTGAGCAGCATGTTTACTAGCATTTATAGTTAAAATACCCCTTTATGGCATACATCTTTGACTACCAAAAGCACACGTCGAAGCCCCGATTGCAGGGTCAATAATTTTAGCAGCAGTATTACTCAAATTAGGTGGGTATGGGATTTTACGAGTTTTAATTATGCTCACACCTTTATCTAAAGAATTATCCTACCCATTTATTATCTTAGCACTATGAGGGGTAATTATGACAGGAATAATTTGCATGCGACAAACAGATCTAAAATCACTCATTGCATACTCCTCTGTAAGCCATATAGGATTAGTTATCGCAGCAGCACTTATCCAAACCCCATGAAGCTTATCCGGAGCAATCATTCTAATAATTTCACATGGATTAATCTCATCAGCACTATTCTGCCTAGCAAATATAAATTATGAACGAACACATAGTCGAACCCTTCTTTTAATACGCGGCGCGCAGACAATATTACCTTTAATAGCCACCTGATGATTATTAACCAACTTATCCAATATAGCCCTCCCCCCCTCACTTAATTTATGAGGAGAATTAACAATTATAGTATCATTATTTAACTGATCCAACTGAACTATTTTAATTACTGGAGTTGGGACACTCATTACCGCCTCCTATACATTATATATATTCTTAATAACTCAACGAGGACCTATTCCGAATCATCTAAACCCAATTACCCCCACATATACTCGAGAACATTTTCTTTTAACCATACACATTTTTCCAATAATACTATTTATCTTTAAACCTGAACTTATTTCAGGAGTATTTATATGTTTAAATAATTTAAATAAAATACTAGATTGTGATTCTAGAAATAAGAGTTAAATTCTCTTTTTAAACCGAGAAGAGTCAAGAGACACAGAAATTGCTAACTATCTGCAACTGGGGTTAAAATCCTTAGTCTTCTCAACTTTTAAAGGATAATAGTAATCCATTGGTTTTAGGAACCAAAAACTCTTGGTGCAACTCCATGTAAAAGTTATGAATTCCGTATTAATTTTTAATTCATCTATAATATTATCACTATTTATACTTACATTTCCACTAATTACATCAATAAAAAATAAATATTTAAATTGACCTATTACCCATGTTAAAAATTCTGTAAAATTTGCATTTCTAACCAGCCTAATCCCACTAATAATTTTTATAGCCTACGGAGTTGAATCTATTGTAACCACTTTTCATTGAATATCAATTTTTAACATAGAAATTTATTCAAGTTTTAAATTTGATCAATTCTCGATTCTTTTCTTCCCCATTGCTATATTTGTAACATGATCAATTCTCGAATTTGCAGCTTGATATATACATTCAGACAAAGAAATCAACCGATTTTTCAAATACTTATTAATCTTCTTAATTGCAATAATAATCTTAGTTACCGCAAACAACTTATTTCAACTTTTTATCGGTTGGGAGGGAGTCGGAATTATGTCATTTTTACTAATCGGGTGATGACACGCACGAACTGACGCAAATACCGCTGCACTACAAGCTGTAGTATATAACCGCGTGGGGGATATTGGATTAATTATTAGCATGGCCTGATTAGTAGTATTTACTAATTCATGAGAAATTCAACAGATTTTTATCTTATATGATAAAAATTCAACACTTCCTCTTTTAGGATTTATTTTAGCTGCAATGGGAAAATCAGCACAATTTGGACTTCACCCGTGACTCCCTGCTGCCATAGAAGGCCCAACCCCAGTCTCAGCATTACTTCATTCTAGCACTATAGTCGTAGCAGGAATTTTTTTACTAATCCGATTCCAACCCTTACTAGAAAACAATAAAATAGCATTATCTATTTGCCTATCCCTTGGAGCTCTAACCACACTGTTTACCGCAGCTTGCGCACTAACCCAGAATGATATTAAAAAAATTGTAGCATTCTCAACTTCAAGCCAATTAGGTTTAATAATAGTAACAATCGGGTTAAATCAACCACAACTAGCATTTTTTCACATCTGTACCCACGCATTCTTTAAAGCAATATTATTTTTATGCTCAGGCTCAATTATTCATAGCTTAAATGATGAACAAGATATTCGTAAAATAGGGGGGTTACAAAACTTATTACCAATAACCACCTCTTGTATAACTATCGGCAGTCTCGCACTCACAGGTACCCCATTTCTTGCAGGATTCTTTTCTAAGGACGCAATCATTGAGGCAATAAACAATTCAAATTTAAATTCACTTGCTTTATGTATAACACTAGTAGCAACATCATTCACCGCAGTCTATAGCTTTCGAATTATTTACTTCTCATCAATAAAATTCCCACGTCATCTACCATTTTCCCCAATTAACGAAAACAACTATCTTATTATTAATCCTATTAAACGACTTGCATGAGGTAGCATAATCTCAGGGTTTATTATTATTTATAATTTTACCCCTATAAAAACACAAATCTTAACTATACCAATAACCATAAAACTATCCGCTCTTTTAGTCTCTCTTTTAGGTTTATTAATAGCCAGCGATATTGCTAATATTACATCAAAAACTCTAATAAAAACAAAAATGTTCTCATTCTTCAATCTATTAGCATTCTTTCCTTTAGTAATTCACCGATACTCCCCAAAGATTAACTTATGATGAGGTCAAAATATTGCCACCCACATTACAGACATAATTTGGTATGAGAAATCAGGACCAAAAGGGTTGATTAACCAACAGTTGCCCGCTATCAAAACCATTACAAACCTTCAGACGGGCCTAATTAAGATATATATACTACTATTCTTAATTTCTTCAATACTTATAATCTTATTGCTAGTATCTCACAGCACGTAATGACCCCCGAGACAGCCCACGAGTTACTTCTAAAACAACAAATAAAGTTAAAAGAAGAACTCATCCTGAAAATATTAAAAAATAACCCCCTTGCGAATACATCACTCCAATTCCTCCCCAATCATTACCAACAGTACTATACTCCGTATTATAATTTGTAAATAAAAATTCTAAACTCACATTACAATTAAAAAAAATATACCCTAAAATAATTAATAAAAAATAAAATAACACATAAATAAAAACTGACCAGCTTCCTCACGCTTCAGGATATGGTTCCGCCGCTAGAGAAGCAGAATATGCAAACACAACTAATATTCCCCCTAAATAAATTAAAAGAAGGACTAACGATAAAAAAGATACCCCTAACTCTACCAACACTCAGCAGCCACAAACAGCCGCCAATACTAACCCTAAAGCAGCAAAATATGGTGATGGATTAGATGCCACTGCAATTAAACCAAATACCAGACCTAATATTCCTAAGAAAACTAAATATATCATTATTTTTACCCGGATTTTAACCGAAACTCCTGGCTTGAAAAGCCAATGTTGTATTCAACTATAAAAACCCTGATGGCCCACCCAATTCGAAAAACTCACCCATTAATTAAAATCATTAACGGATCATTTGTAGACCTCCCAACCCCCTCCAACCTCTCATCGTTATGAAACTTTGGCTCTCTCTTAGGAATTTGCCTAATTGCACAAATTATTACAGGATTATTTTTAGCTATACATTATACAGCCGACACATCGTCAGCTTTCTCCTCCGTAGCACATATCTGCCGAGATGTAAATTACGGCTGACTAATACGTAATATTCACGCCAATGGAGCATCATTCTTTTTTATTTGTATTTATATACACATCGGACGAGGACTCTACTACGGCTCATATATATATAAAGAGACTTGAAATATTGGCGTAATCCTCCTATTCCTAGTAATAGCAACTGCCTTTGTCGGGTATGTCCTCCCATGGGGACAAATATCCTTCTGAGGAGCCACTGTCATCACTAATTTACTTTCAGCAGTCCCATACATAGGAGACTCACTTGTTCAATGAATTTGAGGCGGATTCTCTGTAGATAAAGCCACACTCACTCGATTCTTTGCATTCCACTTCTTATTTCCATTTCTAATTGCAGGAGCAAGCATCATTCACCTTCTGTTTCTTCATGAAACAGGCTCTAACAATCCAACAGGAATTTTATCTAACATAGATAAAGTCCCATTTCACCCCTATTTTTCTTATAAAGATGCCTTAGGATTTTTAATTATATTAATTATACTCTTCACTTTATCACTACTTTCCCCTAATTTATTAGGTGATCCGGATAACTTCACCCCAGCCAACCCATTAGTCACACCCCCTCACATCCAACCAGAATGGTATTTCCTATTCGCCTACGCCATTCTCCGATCAATCCCTAACAAACTGGGCGGAGTCCTGGCCCTTCTCGCATCAATTTTAATCCTCATACTTATTCCTATAATTCACACATCTAAACAACGAAGCCTAACATTCCGACCTATAACTCAACTATTGTTCTGACTAATAGTATCAAACACACTTATTTTAACCTGGATTGGCGGGCAACCAGTTGAAAACCCATTTATTGAAATTGGACAAGCCGCATCCACCCTATACTTCTTACTATTCCTTATTATTATACCCCTTATTGGGTGGTGAGAAAACAAATTAATTAAATGATACTCAGGTAGCTTAATTAAAGCATCGGTCTTGTAAACCGAAGATTGGGAGATTATCCCTCCCCCTAAGTAAGCATTCCAGGCTCTTCCATTTTTTCCAGGCCTCACCACTCCTATCAACCAGACCACAAGTAAAATATTTACTTAGCCCTTCACCTGAAAAACCCCTTACACAATTTTTCCACCTATAAAAAAATTTATACAAATTTTTTACCAAAAAATAATTTTTTTATGCAATTTTTCACCAAAAAAAATTTTTTTCATCGATTTTTTTTTCAAAAGGGGGGGATTTTCACCCCCACCCCTGGCCTCCAAAGCCAGAATTCTAAAGCTTAAAATACCTCTTGTAGTAACTTTATTAACATTGGAGTAACGCGGTGTACATATTATGTATATCGTACATTCATCTATTTACCCCATGGAAGTGCTTCTGTGCCCTTCTGATTTTTGGTCTTACCCACAGGCGAGAAACCACCAAGCTGACCCCCGAAGATCCAACATCCAGATCTATGGACATTTCTCGTAGATGTATTATCTTTTAACTTGAACCGGCATCTGGTCTGGATCTATGTGCATTTCTCGTAGATTGGCTATCTTTTAAATTGAACCGACATCCGCCTGAAGTATCCCTGATAGCAAGGTGCACTTGGAACCGCATAACTGAGTCTGCCCTCATCTGTAGTTTTTTTTTTTTTTGTGAAGTCAATCCCCCATAAAATCTTAAGTTGGGATTATTTAATCTAAATCTGAACTAACGGTGAGGTTAATAATATTACTAGGATAGATTGTATGTTATTTATTCATGAATCTTAGACATATATTTTTTTACCTATTGAATTATCAATATTCTATTTTTGTTTCTCCCCCCGGAGCTTGTTTATTTAAGATTCCAACTTTGGAACATGAGTTAAACTTTTATTTTAAGGTTAACCCCCCTACCCCCCATTTTAATCTAATCAGTACTTTTATCTTTTTTTGGCCAACCCCCAAAGCAAAAGAAACATTTTGTGTACTTACGAAACTGGAATAACAATATTTTTTTAATTAAATATATAAGAGGAAGAAGAATATAAAGCTTTTTTTTTAGAGGTCCTTACATACCCTATAATGCAAAAATTTGTGAAGTTATAATTATAGTGTGTATACTATAA